ACATTCTCCATAGGGCCCTCTTATCTATTCCTTCTCCGAGCTCGGGTTATGGAAGAAGGAACCGAGAAGGAGATATCAGCAACAACTGGTTTTATTGCGGGACAGCTCATGATGTTCATATCGATCTATTATGCGCCTCTGCATCTAGCATTGGGTAGACCTCATACAATAACTGTCCTAGTTCTACCGTATCTTTTGTTTCATTTCTTCTGGAACAATCACAAAAACTTTTTTTATTATGGATCTACTACCAGAAATTCAATGCGTAATCTCAGTATTCAATGTGTATTCCTGAATAATTTAATTTTTCAATTATTCAACCATTTCATTTTACCAAGTTCCACGTTAGTTAGATTAGTCAACATTTATATGTTTCGATGCAACAACAAGATTTTATTTTTAACAAGTAGTTTTGCTGGTTGGTTAATTGGTCACATTTTTTTCATGAAATGGGTTGGATTGGTATTATTCTGGATACGGCAAAATCATTCTATTCGATCTAATAAGTATCTTGTGTCAGAATTTAGAAATTCTATGGCTCGAATCTTTAGTATTCTCTTATTTATCACCTCTGTCTACTATTTAGGAAGAATGCCGTCACCTACAGTCACTAAGAAACTGAAAGAGAAAGAAACTTCAGAAACGGAAGAGGGGGAAGAAAGAAAGGAAGAAAGCGATGTGGAAACAACTTCCGAAACGAAGGAGACTAAACAGGAACAAGAGGGATCCAACGAAGAAAACCCTTCCCTTTGCTCGGAAGAAAAGGAGGATCTGGACAAAATAGATGAAACGGAAGAGACCCGAGTGAATGGAAAGGAAAAAACAAAGGATGAATTTAACTTTCAAGAGGCACGCTATCAAGATAGCCCAGTTCATGAAGATTATGATCTGGATACCCATCAAGAGAATTTTGAATTGGGACATCAAGAGAATTTTGAATTGGGAAGACTGAAAGAAAAGAAAAATAAAAGTTATTATTGGTTTTGGGTTGAAAAAACTTTTGTCACTTTTTTTTTCGATTATAAACGATGGAATCGTCCATTACGATATATAGAAAATGATCAATTAGAAAATGCTTTACGCAATGAAATGTCACAATTTTTTTTTTATACATGTACAAGTGATGGGAAACAAAAAATATCCTTTATGTATCCTCCTAGTTTATCGACATTTTCAGAAATGCTAGAACGAAGAATTTCTTTGTACATAAGAGAAAAAATATATGACGAAAATCTTTCTAATTCTTGGATTTATACCAATGAAAAAAAAAAGTTAAATTTGAATAATGAATTGATAAATCGAATCAAAATTATAGAAAAAAATGAGGGATCTCCTAGTCTGGATAGGCTTGAAAAAAGAACCATATTATGCGATGATGAGAATAAAAAAAAATGCTTGCCAAAAGCATATGATCCTTTTTTCAACGGACCTTGTCGAGGAACACGAAAAAAACTCTATTCACATGCAATCATGAATCATTTAATTACTTATACAAATACAGAAGATTTAGTAGAAATTTTTTGGATAAATAAGATTCATGATCTACTTCTTAATGATTCCTTAGGAATTTACCGTCAATCATTTTTAAAAAAAACGGAAAAGTCCTTCATCTCAATTGATGAATTATCTTCTGAGTGCGGACACATTTTTAATTTTGAAAAATGTCCTTTATTGACAGAAGCAAAAATAATTGATTCAGAAAGTCAAGCAAAATCTTTGCAATTTGTATTCGATGTAATTACAAAAGATCAAAAAACAAAGAAAAAGAAAGATATTGGAATTAAAATAAAAGAAGTCAGTAAAAAGGTGTCTAGATGGTCATACAAATTAACCGAGGATTTGTTGGAAGAAGAGGAAAAAGAAAATGAAAAAGAATTAGAAGAAGAATTAGAAGAAGAAGAGCATGAGATTCATTCAAGAAGAGCCAAACGTGTTGTAATTTATAACGATAATGATCAAAATACCAATTCTATTTCTAGTACTAAGAATGCTAGTAACAATGAGAAAAATGATAATAAAACGGAAGAGGAAGAGGAAGAGGTAGCTCTGATACGTTACTCCCAACAATCGTGTTTTCGTCGCAATCTAATCAAAGGATCCATGCGCGCTCAAAGACGTAAAACAGTTATTTGGGACCTCTTTCAAGTAAATGCGCATTCCCCACTTTTTTTGGACCGTATATACAAAACATCTTTTTTTTATTCTTTTCATATTAATGAAATGAAGAATCTTATTTTGAGGAATTGGATGGGTAGAGAACGAGAATCTGAATTTAAAATTTTAGATTCCCATTTTGAAAATGAAGAGACAAAAGAAGAAAAGGATAAAAAAGAACGTATAGAAATATCAGAAGCTTGGGATACCTTTGTATTTATTCAAGCAATAAGAGGTTTAATGTTAGTAATCCAATCTTTTTTTAGAAAATACATTATATTGCCTTCATTTATAATAGCTAAAAATATTTTACGTATGTTATTATTTCAATTCCCCGAGTGGTACGAGGATTTGAAGGAATGGAATAGAGAAATGCATATTAAATGCACCTATAATGGTGTTCAATTATCAGAAACAGAATTTCCCCAAGATTGGTTAACAGACGGCATTCAGATAAAGATTCTATATCCTTTCTGTCTAAAACCTTGGCGAAAAGCTAAGGTACGATCTCATCATAGAGATCGAGGAGATTCAAAATATAAAAACAAAAATTTTTGTTTTTTAACAGTCTGGGGAATGGAAGCAGAACTTCCCTTTGGTTCTCCCCGAAAACGACCTTCTTTTTTTGAACCTATTTATAAAGAACTCAAAAAAAGAAATAGAAGGGTAAAAAATAAGATTTTACAAGTTATAAACTTTTTGAAGGAAAGAATAAAATTCTTTATATTTATAAAAGTTAGAAAAGAAAAAACAAAATGGGTCACTAAAATATTTATAGTTATCAAACTCATAATGAAAAAATTGGAAAAAATAAATCCAATTTTTTTATTTGAGTTGAGGAAAGAAAAAGTATATGAAATGAAGGAAAACGAAAAAGATTTACAAAAAAATAAAAAGATTCTTCGCGAATCATCTGTTCGAATTCGACCAAAAAATTGGTTAAATTATTCACTAATAGAAAGAAGAATGAAAGATCTTTCTGATAAGACAATAAAAATCAGGAATCAAATAGAACGAAACGAAAAAGAAAAAAAAAAAGATATAGTTATAATTTATGATAATAAAAGGCCGGAATCTTTGAAAATCTTAAAAAGGAAAAATATCCGATTAATGCGTAAATCGCACTACTTTATAAAATCATTCATTGAAAAAATATACATAGATATTTTACTATGTACCATTAGCATTCCTAAGATCAATGCAAAACTTTTCTTTAAATCAAAAAAAAATATCTTTAATAAATCCATTTACAACAATAAAAGAAATAAAGAACAAGAAGGAATTGATGAAACAAATCAAAATACAATGAAGTTTAATTTTGGTTTGACTATAAAAAAGTTGTTTTCAAATACTTATAGTACTGAGAATAGGAATCCAAATTCCGATACTTATTGGAACTTATCTTCCCTATCTCAAGCATATGTATTTTACAAATTATCACAAACCCAATTACTTAATAAGGATCGCTTGAGACCTGTATTTCAATATAAAGGAAACTCTCCTTTTTTTAAGGAAAAATTAAAAGACTCTTGTATGATAATGATACACGGAATATTTGATTCCAAATCAAGACATAATAAAATTCATTCGTATGTAATGAACGAATGGAAAAACTGGTTAAAAGGTCATTATCAATACGATCCATCTCAAAAAAAATGGTCTCGATTAGTAACTAAAGAATGGCGAAATAGAATCAATCAACGCTGTATGATTCAAAACCAAAACAAGGAATCAATCCAATTGGATTTATATAAAAAATACCAATTCATTCATTCCATGAAAAAAAATAACTATGCAGCGGATTCTTTTATGAGTCAAAAAGAAAAATGGAAAAAAAATCACAGATATGATCTTTTATCATATAAATACATAAGTCCTCCTAATTCATATATTTCTGGATCAACATTAGAATTTGAAATAAACGGGGATCGAGAAATTCCATATCATTTCAATACATCGAAACCCGAATCATTTTATGTATTAGTAAGTATACCTAGTAATAATTATCTAGAAAAAGGATATATTATTGATAGGAATATAAATTTGGATAGAAAATATTTTGATTGTAGAATTCCTCATTTTTGTTTTAGAAAGAATATTGAGATCTGGACCAATGCACATATTGGCATGACGATTCATAAAAATACTAAGACTGAAATTAAAAATTTAAAAAAAATGAAAAAAAAAGATCTTTTTTCTACTACGGTTCGTCAAGACATCAAACCATGCAATCAAAAAAGAAACTTTTTTGATTGCATGGGAATGCATCAAGAGGGGTTCTCTGATACTGCATCAAATCATAATACTATATCCAATCTCGAATCTTGGTTCTTCCCAGAATTTGTGCAACTTTTTAACATATATAAGATTCAACCTTGGATCATTCCAATCAAATCACTCTTTTTTCATTTTAATAAAAATGAAAAAATAAATATAAATACAAAGAAAAATCCTCATGAATCGTCTAATAAAAAAGATCTTGAATTAGTAAATTACAAGCAGGAAGAACAAGAACAACAGGATCAAGGAAATCTTATATCGAATCTACGAAAACAAGAGAATAAAAAAGCTGTTGAAGAAGATTACGCAAGATTAGACATAGAAATTAAAAAGGGTAGAAAAAAAAAAAAATCTCAATATAAGAGAAAAAAACAAACGGAACTAGATTACTTTTTGAAAAAATATTTCCTTTTTCAATTAAGATGGGCTGATCCCTTGAATCAAAGAATAATGAACAATATTAGGGTATATTGTCTCCTACTTAGATTGATAAACCCAAAGGAAATTGCCATATCCTCGATTCAAAGAGGTGAAATAAATCTAGACGAAATGCTAATTCAAAAGGAGCTAGTTCTTACAGAATTGATAAGAAAGGGAATATTTATTATTGAACCAATTCGTCTATCTATAAGAAGGGACGGAAAATCTATTGTATATCAAACTATGGATATTTCATTGGTTGAGAAGAAGAAGCACCAAACAAATAGAAAATACGCAAAAAAAAGACATATTGAGAAAGAGGGGTTTGAAAAATCCATTCCACGATACAGCCACTTATTTTTTAGTGAAGACAAAAATCATTATGATTTCCTTATTCCTGAAAATATTCTATCTCCTAGGCATCGGAGAGAATTTCGAATTCTAATTTGTTTCAATTCACGGAATTGGAATGTTTTGGATAGAAATCCAAGATTTTGCAATGAAAAGAAAATAAAAAACTGTGGACAATTTTTGAATCAGAACAAGCATATTAACACCGATGCAAAAAATTTAATGAAATTCAAATTGTTTCTTTGGCCCAATTATCGATTAGAAGATTTAGCTTGTATGAATCGTTATTGGTTTGATACCAATAACAGCAGTCGTTTCAGTATGTCAAGAATACATATGTATTCACAATTCAGAATGAATTCAATTCAAATGCAAAATTAAAAAATTTTTATTTTGATATTTTTTTTATATTTTCTAGTGGATTTCCTACATATCGTGTGACATATTCTGTAGATGAAAGCCGAAATATATAGACTGTATAACATTAGAATTTCTAACACATGATGCTGATTTCATAGTGTATCCATTTTCACTAGGAGTAGCAGAACCTTTTTAGTTTAAGTAAAACTAAATCGTTCTATTTCGTGAATGCATATATTTATCAGACCCTTTTTATCCAATATCCAAATCCAATTTCGATTTATACTAGATGAAAATAACTGTCATAATAAATCTTATTATTTTTCCTGATCGGTAAAATTCACAGAAAATAAAAATTTTAATTTATTTTATGGTCAAAAATTCATTTATCTCAGTTATTCCACAAGAAGAAAAAGACGAAAATAGTGGGTCTGTTGAATTTCAAGTATTCCATTTCACCAGTAAGATACGGAGACTTACTTCACATTTAGAATTGCACAAAAGAGATTTTTTATCACAAAGGGGTCTGCGAATAATTCTGGGAAAACGTCAACGATTATTGACTTATTTGTCAAAGAAAAATAAAGTGCGTTATAAGAGATTAATGGATCAGTTAGATATTCGGGAACCAAAAACTCGTTAATTTAAATTAAATTTATTATTTGAGTTTATTATTATTTATTATTAGCCTTGTTATTTTTTTTTTTTTATTAATTATTTATAATTTATATTAATTTATATTATATTTATATATTTAATTATTTTAATTATTTTCTAATAATTAGAATAATTGATAATAATTATTTAATATTTAATAATATAATAGTTTTATTTTAGATTTATATTATAGTTATTTTTTATATTATTTTTATATTATAGTTATAATATTAGAATATTCTTATTTTAATTTTTTTTTTTGATAGAATTTACATTTTATATATGACTATATGAATATGAATAGGATTATTTAGAATTACTAGAATTATACTAAATTCAATTTCAATTAGGATAAATTAGGATATATATATATGAAAAATGAAAATATAATGAAAATATAATATATTTAATATTAAGAAAATAAACATGATTCGTATGTACAACTCATATTTCATGGTTATTCAAACGTAAATCAAAGGATCTTGGCCCTTTCTCATAAACAGATTTTAAAATCTATTGATTCTATAAATTTTAAAAAATCATTGATTCGTCTGGTATCTACAATAGAAAATATATGATTTCCATCATTTTCTAATTAAAATTTTATCAGATCGAAAATCTTTTGTGTTCAAAACTTAAATTTATAGACCCAATGTCGCATTCAGTAAAAATTTATGATACATGTATAGGGTGTACCCAATGTGTACGAGCTTGTCCCACGGATGTATTAGAAATGATACCTTGGGACGGATGTAAAGCTAAGCAAATTGCTTCCGCGCCAAGAACCGAGGATTGTGTAGGTTGTAAGAGATGTGAATCCGCTTGCCCAACGGATTTTTTGAGTGTCCGTGTTTATTTATGGCATGAAACAACTCGCAGCATGGGTCTTTCTTATTGATATGTAACAAAAAACTCCCCTTGAATCATTTGATTCCTCTTTACCGAGAAAACTCCGTACTCGAGAAAAGAAAATAAAAATATATTATTCTTCTCCCGAGCACGGAGTTTTCTGGTCAAAATTTATCTTGTCTTTATCACGAGTTATTTTACTTGGTTAACAATACTTCTGGTTTTGCCGATATTTGCGGGTTCTTCAATTGTCCTTTTCCTTCATAAAGGAAATAAGGCGTATAGGAGGGATACTATATGTATATGTATCCTGGAGCTCCCTCTAATGACCTATGTATTTTGTTCCAATTGGACGATCCATTAAACCAATTGAAGGAAGATTCTAAATGGATAAATATTTTTTTATTTTCACTGGAGACTGGGAATCGATGGACTTTCCATAGGACCCATTTTACTGACAGGATTTATCACTTGAACCAACAAACATTAGATTTCGAAAAATTAGCTAATCAATCATATCCCACAGCAGTGGAAATAATATTCCATTTTGGTTTTCTTATAGCTTATGCTGTCAAATCGCCGATGATACCCCTACATACATGATTACCAGATACCCACGGGGAAGCGCATTACAGTACATGTATGCTTCTAGCTGGAATCTTATTAAAGATGGGAACATATGGATTGATTCGGATCAATATGGAATTGTTAGCTCACGCTCATTCTAAATTCTCTCTCTGGTTGATCATAGTAGGAATAATACAAATCTTTTATGCAGCTTCAACATCTCTTGGTCAACGCAATTTTAAAAAGCATATTGCCTATTCTTACGTATCTCATATGGGTTTCATAATTATAGGAATTGGTTCTATAACTGGCATGGGACTCAATGGAGCCATTTTACAAATACTCTCTCATGGATTGATCGGTGCTGCACTTTTTTCTTAGCAGAAACGAGTTGGGATAGAATACGTTTTGTTTATCTCGACGAGATGGTGGGGAATATCTATCCCAATGGAAAAAATATTGATATTTACCATGTTTAGTAGTTTCTCGATGGCTTCTCTTGTATTACCAGGAATGAGTGGTTTTGTTGCAGAATTCTTAGTCTTTTTTGGAATAATTACTAACCAAAAATATCTTTTCATGCCAAAAATGTTAATTACTTTTGTAATAGCAATTGGAATGATATTAACTCCTATTTTTTTATTGTCTATGCTACGTCATATTTTCTATGAATACAAGCTATTCAATATACCAAACTATAAATTTTCATATTCTGGACCGCGAAAACTATTTCTTTCGATCTGTATCTTTCTACCTGTAATAGGAATTGAGATTTATCCTGATTTCGTTCTTCCGTTATCGGTTGACAAGGTACAAGTTATATTAGCTAATAATTTTTATTATTTTTATAGAAATATAGATACTAATTCTTTTTATAGCTTAGAAAATTCTAATTAATTAGAAGGAAAGTCTTATAATTCTTTGACTTTCATCTTTTCACGATTCTTCATTGTACAATGAAAAAAATGAAGAGTGAATTAGAATTGTAATGAAATACATCTAGAGTTTTTGAGAACCATTTGAATAATTCCTCCATTCAAACGGTTTTCAAAAACTCGCACAAATACTCATTGTCTATCAGACGATGTTTTTATGTGTTCTTCATGTAGTTTATTTTATTCAATTAGATATAAATGGGAATGAACCATAACTATGGAACCCGATTCCTAATAGATTGATCCCAAAATAGCATATCCAAATTAGGAGAAATCCTATAGAAGCCACAAATGCCGAATTTGTGCCTTGGTCTTGCAATTTTTTATTTGTTCTAATATGTAAATAGATTGCAAATATGGTCCAAGTAATAAATGCCCAAGTTTCCTTAGGATCCCAATTCCAATAAGAACCCCATGCTTCATTAGCCCATACTGCTCCAGAAAGAATGCCTATGGTTAAAAAGGTAAACCCTAAACTAATGACACGATAACTCCAATAATCCAAACGCTGAATTAATTGATATTTGTAAAAATTTAGAAATGAGAGAAAAGAAGTCTTTTTAAATACACTTTCTTTTTCGTTCAAATATTCTATCGTACCAACAAAGAAAAATGACTTCCTTAAGCTTATAAAATTCTTGTTAAAAAAAAAATCGATATTTTTTCTTTATAATAATTTAATAATTTAGACACCTAACATCTTAGTATCTTAGTATAATTAAATATTAAAATTTTTAGTTGTCTTATCCTAATTATGCTTTTATATTTTTAAAAGTACAATTAATAGGAAAGAAAAAACCTTCTCACGAATTCAATTTCAATATCAATAATATCAATAATATAAAGTTATAATTAATTAAATGAAATATATAATTAATATAATTAAATATTAAATAAAAAATAAAATGTATAATATATAATAATTAAATATATAATAAATAATTAAATATATAATATGATTATGATATATAATAATATATGTAATAATATTCTTATTATAATATATATATAATAATAATATAATATAAATATATTATAATATATAATAATATAATATATAATAATAAATATTAATTTATAATTATATATAATTATAATTATAAAACAATAATAAAATAAAACAATAATAAAATAAAAAAAAAAAAACAATAATAAAATAAAAAAAGCTAGGTTTCTATTATAGTTATAGTTTATAATACATAAATCGAAAAGTTTATTATGAAAACTGAACTTACGAAAATACTAACTGAATATTCTTGATATTGAACTTGAACATTTCCATATGAATGGAAATGCATTTTGCTTCATTGTTTCCTAAACTCTATTGAATATAGACAATTCAACATGAATTTATTATTATTCTTTCAGGTAAACCGCCATGGTGAAATTGGTAGACACGCTGCTCTTAGGAAGCAGTGCTAGAGCATCTCGGTTCGAGTCCGAGTGGCGGCATAAAATTATATATTATTATTTAATATAATTATAATTATTTTTAATAATTATATTTTCCCTTAACATTAGATTGTATTTATGTAAGATTATAAAGTAAGATTATAAAATTTATAGATATTTTATATATTTACATTTAGATTTATGTTTTATAGATTTAGGATCTATTAATTTATTATAGTTCAATTATGTATCTCTTTATATTTTATATTTATTTTTTATTAAATATTTAAATATTAAAGAATATTGATATTTGATATTTAATTTTAATTCGTTTTTTATTTATTTATTTTTCAAAGTTATGCTCTTATATTATTGATATTGATGGAATCGCTATAGGTAATGACTAATAAAGAGTAATCCATTTTGAACAATATATGTCTTTCACATACAACGATAAAAATGAGTCACCTATCTTTGAATGGCAGTTCCAAAAAAACGTACTTCTATGTCAAAAAAGCATATTCGTAGAAATCCTTGGAAAAAAAAAGGCTCTTTAGCGGCAGTAAAAGCTTTTTCTTTAGCTAAATCTGTTTCTACCGGACAGTCAAAAAGTTTTTTATTGGGACAAAAAAACGTTTTTAAAAATCTTAATTGATATGTCTCAAAGAACTTCAAATTTTATATTTTTGACTTGAAAGACAAATAATTGACATTTACTAATACTAATGTATTATTAATGTATATTGTATTTTTTATTTTTTTTTTATATTGATTTTAATCTCCAATTTCAATTATTTATTATTTAATAAGGACCCTTTTTTATGTTTATGATATTTGTGACCTTAGAACATATATTAACTCATATTTCCTTTTCGATCATCTCAATTGTGATTATGATTCATTTGATGAACTTATTAGTCTATGAAATAGAAGGATTGCGTAATTCGTCAGAAAAGGGGATGATAGCGACTTTTTTCTCTATAACAGGGTTTTTAGTTATTCGTTGGATTTCTTCAGGACATTTTCCCTTAAGTAATTTATATGAATCATTAATCTTCCTTTCGTGGAATTTCTCTATTATTCATATGATTCCATATCTTGGGAATCATAAAAATTATTTAAGCACAATAACTGCACCAAGTGCCATTTTTACCCAAGGTTTTGCCACGTCAGGTCTTTCAATTGAAATGCATCAATCCGCAATATTAGTACCTGCTCTACAGTCTCACTGGTTAATGATGCATGTCAGTATGATGCTATTGAGCTATGCAGTTCTTTTATGCGGATCATTATTATCAGTTGCTCTTATAGTGATTACATTTCGAAAAAATATCGATTTTTTTTTTAACAAGAATTTTATAAGCTTAAGGAAGTCATTTTTCTTTGTTGGTACGATAGAATATTTGAACGAAAAAGAAAGTGTATTTAAAAAGACTTCTTTTCTCTCATTTCTAAATTTTTACAAATATCAATTAATTCAGCGTTTGGATTATTGGAGTTATCGTGTCATTAGTTTAGGGTTTACCTTTTTAACCATAGGCATTCTTTCTGGAGCAGTATGGGCTAATGAAGCATGGGGTTCTTATTGGAATTGGGATCCTAAGGAAACTTGGGCATTTATTACTTGGACCATATTTGCAATCTATTTACATATTAGAACAAATAAAAAATTGCAAGACCAAGGCACAAATTCGGCATTTGTGGCTTCTATAGGATTTCTCCTAATTTGGATATGCTATTTTGGGATCAATCTATTAGGAATCGGGTTCCATAGTTATGGTTCATTCCCATTTATATCTAATTGAATAAAATAAACTACATGAAGAACACATAAAAACATCGTCTGATAGACAATGAGTATTTGTGCGAGTTTTTGAAAACCGTTTGAATGGAGGAATTATTCAAATGGTTCTCAAAAACTCTAGATGTATTTCATTACAATTCTAATTCACTCTTCATTTTTTTCATTGTACAATGAAGAATCGTGAAAAGATGAAAGTCAAAGAATTATAAGACTTTCCTTCTAATTAATTAGAATTTTCTAAGCTATAAAAAGAATTAGTATCTATATTTCTATAAAAATAATAAAAATTATTAGCTAATATAACTTGTACCTTGTCAACCGATAACGGAAGAACGAAATCAGGATAAATCTCAATTCCTATTACAGGTAGAAAGATACAGATCGAAAGAAATAGTTTTCGCGGTCCAGAATATGAAAATTTATAGTTTGGTATATTGAATAGCTTGTATTCATAGAAAATATGACGTAGCATAGACAATAAAAAAATAGGAGTTAATATCATTCCAATTGCTATTACAAAAGTAATTAACATTTTTGGCATGAAAAGATATTTTTGGTTAGTAATTATTCCAAAAAAGACTAAGAATTCTGCAACAAAACCACTCATTCCTGGTAATACAAGAGAAGCCATCGAGAAACTACTAAACATGGTAAATATCAATATTTTTTCCATTGGGATAGATATTCCCCACCATCTCGTCGAGATAAACAAAACGTATTCTATCCCAACTCGTTTCTGCTAAGAAAAAAGTGCAGCACCGATCAATCCATGAGAGAGTATTTGTAAAATGGCTCCATTGAGTCCCATGCCAGTTATAGAACCAATTCCTATAATTATGAAACCCATATGAGATACGTAAGAATAGGCAATATGCTTTTTAAAATTGCGTTGACCAAGAGATGTTGAAGCTGCATAAAAGATTTGTATTATTCCTACTATGATCAACCAGAGAGAGAATTTAGAATGAGCGTGAGCTAACAATTCCATATTGATCCGAATCAATCCATATGTTCCCATCTTTAATAAGATTCCAGCTAGAAGCATACATGTACTGTAATGCGCTTCCCCGTGGGTATCTGGTAATCATGTATGTAGGGGTATCATCGGCGATTTGACAGCATAAGCTATAAGAAAACCAAAATGGAATATTATTTCCACTGCTGTGGGATATGATTGATTAGCTAATTTTTCGAAATCTAATGTTTGTTGGTTCAAGTGATAAATCCTGTCAGTAAAATGGGTCCTATGGAAAGTCCATCGATTCCCAGTCTCCAGTGAAAATAAAAAAATATTTATCCATTTAGAATCTTCCTTCAATTGGTTTAATGGATCGTCCAATTGGAACAAAATACATAGGTCATTAGAGGGAGCTCCAGGATACATATACATATAGTATCCCTCCTATACGCCTTATTTCCTTTATGAAGGAAAAGGACAATTGAAGAACCCGCAAATATCGGCAAAACCAGAAGTATTGTTAACCAAGTAAAATAACTCGTGATAAAGACAAGATAAATTTTGACCAGAAAACTCCGTGCTCGGGAGAAGAATAATATATTTTTATTTTCTTTTCTCGAGTACGGAGTTTTCTCGGTAAAGAGGAATCAAATGATTCAAGGGGAGTTTTTTGTTACATATCAATAAGAAAGACCCATGCTGCGAGTTGTTTCATGCCATAAATAAACACGGACACTCAAAAAATCCGTTGGGCAAGCGGATTCACATCTCTTACAACCTACACAATCCTCGGTTCTTGGCGCGGAAGCAATTTGCTTAGCTTTACATCCGTCCCAAGGTATCATTTCTAATACATCCGTGGGACAAGCTCGTACACATTGGGTACACCCTATACATGTATCATAAATTTTTACTGAATGCGACATTGGGTCTATAAATTTAAGTTTTGAACACAAAAGATTTTCGATCTGATAAAATTTTAATTAGAAAATGATGGAAATCATATATTTTCTATTGTAGATACCAGACGAATCAATGATTTTTTAAAATTTATAGAATCAATAGATTTTAAAATCTGTTTATGAGAAAGGGCCAAGATCCTTTGATTTACGTTTGAATAACCATGAAATATGAGTTGTACATACGAATCATGTTTATTTTCTTAATATTAAATATATTATATTTTCATTATATTTTCATTTTTCATATATATATATCCTAATTTATCCTAATTGAAATTGAATTTAGTATAATTCTAGTAATTCTAAATAATCCTATTCATATTCATATAGTCATATATAAAATGTAAATTCTATCAAAAAAAAAAATTAAAATAAGAATATTCTAATATTATAACTATAATATAAAAATAATATAAAAAATAACTATAATATAAATCTAAAATAAAACTATTATATTATTAAATATTAAATAATTATTATCAATTATTCTAATTATTAGAAAATAATTAAAATAATTAAATATATAAATATAATATAAATTAATATAAATTATAAATAATTAATAAAAAAAAAAAAATAACAAGGCTAATAATAAATAATAATAAACTCAAATAATAAATTTAATTTAAATTAACGAGTTTTTGGTTCCCGAATATCTAACTGATCCATTAATCTCTTATAACGCACTTTATTTTTCTTTGACAAATAAGTCAATAATCGTTGACGTTTTCCCAGAATTATTCGCAGACCCCTTTGTGATAAAAAATCTCTTTTGTGCAATTCTAAATGTGAAGTAAGTCTCCGTATCTTACTGGTGAAATGGAATACTTGAAATTCAACAGACCCACTATTTTCGTCTTTTTCTTCTTGTGGAATAACTGAGATAAATGAATTTTTGACCATAAAATAAATTAAAATTTTTATTTTCTGTGAATTTTACCGATCAGGAAAAATAATAAGATTTATTATGACAGTTATTTTCATCTAGTATAAATCGAAATTGGATTTGGATATTGGATAAAAAGGGTCTGATAAATATATGCATTCACGAAATAGAACGATTTAGTTTTACTTAAACTAAAAAGGTTCTGCTACTCCTAGTGAAAATGGATACACTATGAAATCAGCATCATGTGTTAGAAATTCTAATGTTATACAGTCTATATATTTCGGCTTTCATCTACAGAATATGTCACACGATATGTAGGAAATCCACTAGAAAATATAAAAAAAATATCAAAATAAAAATTTTTTAATTTTGCATTTGAATTGAATTCATTCTGAATTGTGAATACATATGTATTCTTGACATACTGAAACGACTGCTGTTATTGGTATCAAACCAATAACGATTCATACAAGCTAAATCTTCTAATCGATAATTGGGCCAAAGAAACAATTTGAATTTCATTAAATTTTTTGCATCGGTGTTAATATGCTTGTTCTGATTCAAAAATTGTCCACAGTTTTTTATTTTCTTTTCATTGCAAAATCTTGGATTTCTATCCAAAACATTCCAATTCCGTGAATTGAAACAAATTAGAATTCGAAATTCTCTCCGATGCCTAGGAGATAGAATATTTTCAGGAATAAGGAAATCATAATGATTTTTGTCTTCACTAAAAAATAAGTGGCTGTATCGTGGAATGGATTTTTCAAACCCCTCTTTCTCAATATGTCTTTTTTTTGCGTATTTTCTATTTGTTTGGTGCTTCTTCTTCTCAACCAATGAAATATCCATAGTTTGATATACAATAGATTTTCCGTCCCTTCTTATAGATAGACGAATTGGTTCAATAATAAATATTCCCTTTCTTATCAATTCTGTAAGAACTAGCTCCTTTTGAATTAGCATTTCGTCTAGATTTATTTCACCTCTTTGAATCGAGGATATGGCAATTTCCTTTGGGTTTATCAATCTAAGTAGGAGACAATATACCCTAATATTGTTCATTATTCTTTGATTCAAGGGATCAGCCCATCTTAATTGAAAAAGGAAATATTTTTTCAAAAAGTAATCTAGTTCCGTTTGTTTTTTTCTCTTATATTGAGATTTTTTTTTTTTTCTACCCTTTTTAATTTCTATGTCTAATCTTGCGTAATCTTCTTCAACAGCTTTTTTATTCTCTTGTTTTCGTAGATTCGATATAAGATTTCCTTGATCCTGTTGTTCTTGTTCTTCCTGCTTGTAATTTACTAATTCAAGATCTTTTTTATTAGACGATTCATGAGGATTTTTCTTTGTATTTATATTTATTTTTTCATTTTTATTAAAATGAAAAAAGAGTGATTTGATTGGAATGATCCAAGGTTGAATCTTATATATGTTAAAAAGTTGCACAAATTCTGGGAAGAACCAAGATTCGAGATTGGATATAGTATTATGATTTGATGCAGTATCAGAGAACCCCTCTTGATGCATTCCCATGCAATCAAAAAAGTTTCTTTTTTGATTGCATGGTTTGATGTCTTGACGAACCGTAGTAGAAAAAAGATCTTTTTTTTTCATTTTTTTTAAATTTTTAATTTCAGTCTTAGTATTTTTATGAATCGTCATGCCAATATGTGCATTGGTCCAGATCTCAATATTCTTTCTAAAACAAAAATGAGGAATTCTACAATCAAAATATTTTCTATCCAAATTTATATTCCTATCAATAATATATCCTTTTTCTAGATAATTATTACTAGGTATACTTACTAATACATAAAATGATTCGGGTTTCGATGTATTGAAATGATATGGAATTTCTCGATCCCCGTTTATTTCAAATTCTAATGTTGATCCAGAAATATATGAATTAGGAGGACTTATGTATTTATATGATAAAAGATCATATCTGTGATTTTTTTTCCATTTTTCTTTTTGACTCATAAAAGAATCCGCTGCATAGTTATTTTTTTTCATGGAATGAATGAATTGGTATTTTTTATATAAATCCAATTGGATTGATTCCTTGTTTTGGTTTTGAATCATACAGCGTTGATTGATTCTATTTCGCCATTCTTTAGTTACTAATCGAGACCATTTTTTTTGAGATGGATCGTATTGATAATGACCTTTTAACCAGTTTTTCCATTCGTTCATTACATACGAATGAATTTTATTATGTCTTGATTTGGAATCAAATATTCCGTGTATCATTATCATACAAGAGTCTTTTAATTTTTCCTTAAAAAAAGGAGAGTTTCCTTTATATTGAAATACAGGTCTCAAGCGATCCTTATTAAGTAATTGGGTTTGTGATAATTTGTAAAATACATATGCTTGAGATAGGGAAGATAAGTTCCAATAAGTATCGGAATTTGGATTCCTATTCTCAGTACTATAAGTATTTGAAAACAACTTTTTTATAGTCAAACCAAAATTAAACTTCATTGTATTTTGATTTGTTTCATCAATTCCTTCTTGTTCTTTATTTCTTTTATTGTTGTAAATGGATTTATTAAAGATATTTTTTTTTGATTTAAAGAAAAGTTTTGCATTGATCTTAGGAATGCTAATGGTACATAGTAAAATATCTATGTATATTTTTTCAATGAATGATTTTATAAAGTAGTGCGATTTACGCATTAATCGGATATTTTTCCTTTTTAAGATTTTCAAAGATTCCGGCCTTTTATTATCATAAATTATAACTATATCTTTTTTTTTTTCTTTTTCGTTTCGTTCTATTTGATTCCTGATTTTTATTGTCTTATCAGAAAGATCTTTCATTCTTCTTTCTATTAGTGAATAATTTAACCAATTTTTTGGTCGAATTCGAACAGATGATTCGCGAAGAATCTTTTTATTTTTTTGTAAATCTTTTTCGTTTTCCTTCATTTCATATACTTTTTCTTTCCTCAACTCAAATAAAAAAATTGGATTTATTTTTTCCAATTTTTTCATTATGAGTTTGATAACTATAAATATTTTAGTGACCCATTTTGTTTTTTCTTTTCTAACTTTTATAAATATAAAGAATTTTATTCTTTCCTTCAAAAAGTTTATAACTTGTAAAATCTTATTTTTTACCCTTCTATTTCTTTTTTTGAGTTCTTTATAAATAGGTTCAAAAAAAGAAGGTCGTTTTCGGGGAGAACCAAAGGGAAGTTCTGCTTCCATTCCCCAGACTGTTAAAAAACAAAAATTTTTGTTTTTATATTTTGAATCTCCTCGATCTCTATGATGAGATCGTACCTTAGCTTTTCGCCAAGGTTTTAGACAGAAAGGATATAGAATCTTTATCTGAATGCCGTCTGTTAACCAATCTTGGGGAAATTCTGTTTCTGATAATTGAACACCATTATAGGTGCATTTAATATGCATTTCTCTATTCCATTCCTTCAAATCCTCGTACCACTCGGGGAATTGAAATAATAACATACGTAAAATATTTTTAGCTATTATAAATGAAGGCAATATAATGTATTTTCTAAAAAAAGATTGGATTACTAACATTAAACCTCTTATTGCTTGAATAAATACAAAGGTATCCCAAGCTTCTGATATTTCTATACGTTCTTTTTTATCCTTTTCTTCTTTTGTCTCTTCATTTTCAAAATGGGAATCTAAAATTTTAAATTCAGATTCTCGTTCTCTACCCATCCAATTCCTCAAAATAAGATTCTTCATTTCATTAATATGAAAAGAATAAAAAAAAGATGTTTTGTATATACGGTCCAAAAAAAGTGGGGAATGCGCATTTACTTGAAAGAGGTCCCAAATAACTGTTTTACGTCTTTGAGCGCGCATGGATCCTTTGATTAGATTGCGACGAAAACACGATTGTTGGGAGTAACGTATCAGAGCTACCTCTTCCTCTTCCTCTTCCGTTTTATTATCATTTTTCTCATTGTTACTAGCATTCTTAGTACTAGAAATAGAATTGGTATTTTGATCATTATCGTTATAAATTACAACACGTTTGGCTCTTCTTGAATGAATCTCATGCTCTTCTTCTTCTAATTCTTCTTCTAATTCTTTTTCATTTTCTTTTTCCTCTTCTTCCAACAAATCCTCGGTTAATTTGTATGACCATCTAGACACCTTTTTACTGACTTCTTTTATTTTAATTCCAATATCTTTCTTTTTCTTTGTTTTTTGATCTTTTGTAATTACATCGAATACAAATTGCAAAGATTTTGCTTGACTTTCTGAATCAATTATTTTTGCTTCTGTCAATAAAGGACATTTTTCAAAATTAAAAATGTGTCCGCACTCAGAAGATAATTCATCAATTGAGATGAAGGACTTTTCCGTTTTTTTTAAAAATGATTGACGGTAAATTCCTAAGGAATCATTAAGAAGTAGATCATGAATCTTATTTATCCAAAAAATTTCTACTAAATCTTCTGTATTTGTATAAGTAATTAAATGATTCATGATTGCATGTGAATAGAGTTTTTTTCGTGTTCCTCGACAAGGTCCGTTGAAAAAAGGATCATATGCTTTTGGCAAGCATTTTTTTTTATTCTCATCATCGCATAATATGGTTCTTTTTTCAAGCCTATCCAGACTAGGAGATCCCTCATTTTTTTCTATAATTTTGATTCGATTTATCAATTCATTATTCAAATTTAACTTTTTTTTTTCATTGGTATAAATCCAAGAATTAGAAAGATTTTCGTCATATATTTTTTCTCTTATGTACAAAGAAATTCTTCGTTCTAGCATTTCTGAAAATGTCGATAAACTAGGAGGATACATAAAGGATATTTTTTGTTTCCCATCACTTGTACATGTATAAAAAAAAAATTGTGACATTTCATTGCGTAAAGCATTTTCTAATTGATCATTTTCTATATATCGTAATGGACGATTCCATCGTTTATAATCGAAAAAAAAAGTGACAAAAGTTTTTTCAACCCAAAACCAATAATAACTTTTATTTTTCTTTTCTTTCAGTCTTCCCAATTCAAAATTCTCTTGATGTCCCAATTCAAAATTCTCTTGATGGGTATCCAGATCATAATCTTCATGAACTGGGCTATCTTGATAGCGTGCCTCTTGAAAGTTAAATTCATCCTTTGTTTTTTCCTTTCCATTCACTCGGGTCTCTTCCGTTTCATCTATTTTGTCCAGATCCTCCTTTTCTTCCGAGCAAAGGGAAGGGTTTTCTTCGTTGGATCCCTCTTGTTCCTGTTTAGTCTCCTTCGTTTCGGAAGTTGTTTCCACATCGCTTTCTTCCTTTCTTTCTTCCCCCTCTTCCGTTTCTGAAGTTTCTTTCTCTTTCAGTTTCTTAGTGACTGTAGGTGACGGCATTCTTCCTAAATAGTAGACAGAGGTGATAAATAAGAGAATACTAAAGATTCGAGCCATAGAATTT